TAAACGAAATTTCATTTTTGCAGCACTATAAGACTAGCACACTAACGAAACTCGCTAGACTACGCCAGTCCGGTCTTTCCTGGTTTCGGGGTTTGACAGAGAATAATAGGCTTGTCTGGATCGTAGGGGGAAAGGGGGTTTATACGCGCGAAAACGGCCGATTTTTAACGTCAAAGGGGGGCACTTTGAGGGGGTGTTGAGGAGTAAAGAACTATACTTTATGCTCCTGATATCACTTATGCAATTCTTCTGTGAATGTTGATGAAGTATTGAACATTTAGAACGCCAAGCAAGGAAATGTTCTACCTTGTGATGTTAACATTAGGAGGGACCCCGTCAAATGCCAGGTGAAAGTAAGCCGAAAAAAAAATACCAAATGCCCCTTAGGATGGAGGTGATGGTGGGGAAAGTGGGATATGGTCGTGAACATTAACTTATGCGCGAACGCGCAATTTGTGAGTAATACGGAAAGTGGGGCCCTGAAGTAGGAACCAGAGGCCAGAAATAGTTCATTCTGTGCTACCCCCACAATTGTTGTCCCTGACCGTTCATTCATGATCCACATTAGCGTGCTTTAAAATGGTGGGCAAAGTGAGAACCAGATGCCAGTAATAATTCACCGGAGGGTGACTCAAGTGATGGGTGTCCTTGATCTTATGCATTTTTATTATTTAAATATTGTTGTGCTGATGTTCAATTACATAAATTGTTTAAAAACAATATATGTAAGTCTTCATGAGATATTTGAGTCTTATTATTATATTACCTAGTTTCATTATTGTTCTACTTATGGTATGTATATATCTCAGGGTATATGTAATATTATACATATTATGTATAAATAACATAGTATATGTAAAGTTATACATAGTATATATATATAACATAGTATATGTAAAATTATACATAATATGTATATATAACATAATATATGTAAAATTATACATAATATATACACATAACACAGTGCATAGAAGATCACTTATGTTGTGTGTACAAGGTACATGTACAAAACATGTCCCATCGCACATAGTATTCTAGCTATTAAACATGTGCTGTTTGATTAATCAGAGGGTAGTTTAAATTCAGAATACTAGCTTTGGGTGCTAGCGGCGGGAGTCAATCTCTTCCCTTTGGGTCTCAGGGAGGATTTTAACCTCCGTCTCCGGATTACAAGACCGGCGCTTTAACATTAAGCTACTGAAACAGTTTCAGTTCAAGGCTTTATTCTCAAATAGTCCTGCCAAGGGGGCGAGCACTAAGAATAGGGTAAAATAGAGTAACGACGCTACTTGTCCAATAATAATAAAAGGATGTTCGACTGGCATACCTCCGATTCATGTTAAGATAATAACGTCTGCGACTAGGGTTCAGAATAAAAATTGGGTGAGGGGTCGGAACGTAATTCCTCGTTGCTTTGATGTGTGGAGAATAGGAACAACTATTAAAACAAGAATAGAAAATAGTAATGCTAGCACTCCGCCTAGTTTATTTGGGATTGATCGTAGGATAGCGTACGCAAATAGGAAGTATCACTCAGGCTTAATATGGGGAGGAGTTACTAGGGGGTTAGCAGGGGTAAAATTGTCTGGGTCTCCTAATAGGTTAGGGGAAAAGAGAGCCAAAGAGGTCAGTGCTAGAAGTATAACTGCGAATCCCAGTAAATCTTTGTAGGAGAAGTATGGGTGGAATGCAATTTTGTCTGCGTCTGAGTTTAACCCTGCTGGGTTATTCGAGCCAGTTTCGTGCAAGAATAGAAGGTGAAGAATAGTAACACCTGCAATAACGAATGGGAAGAGGAAGTGGAACGCGAAGAATCGGGTTAAGGTAGCATTGTCTACTGAGAAGCCCCCTCAAATCCATTGTACTAGTTCACCTCCGACGTAGGGAATAGCTGATAGGAGGTTGGTAATTACAGTGGCGCCCCAAAAGGACATTTGTCCTCAGGGTAAGACGTAGCCTACAAAAGCTGTTATTATCACAAGAAGAAGAAGTACTACGCCAATGTTTCAGGTCTCTATATAGAGGTATGAGCCGTAGTAGAGTCCGCGTGCAATATGGGCATAGATGCAGATAAAAAAGAATGATGCTCCGTTTGCATGTATATTACGAATTAGTCACCCATAATTTACGTCTCGGCAAATATGCGCGACTGAAGAGAATGCTGTGGCGATATCGGAAGTATAGTGCATAGCGAGGAATAGTCCTGTAAGAATTTGGGTGGCTAAACATAGCCCTAGAAGAGATCCGAAGTTTCATCAGACTGAAATATTGGAGGGGGCTGGGAGGTCAACTACTGCGTCGTTAGCAATTTTAAGTAGGGGGTGGGTTTTTCGTAGGCTTGCCATTAGGGTTTCTATAGTTGAATAACAACGGTGGTTTTTCAAGTCGCTAGTCTTGGTTAGAGTCCGAGTGGAAATTATGTCATATCTTTTCGGTTCATGATTATTTTTGTTAATTCTGGGGTTGGTGGCAGTTGCGTCTAATCCAGCGCCCTATTATGCGGCGCTTGGGTTAGTTTTAGTGGCGGGGGCGGGTTGTGCAATTTTAGCGGGATGTGGAGCTTCCTTTTTGGCAATCGTGTTGTTTTTAATTTATCTAGGGGGGATATTAGTAGTTTTTGCTTATTCAGCAGCTCTTGCAGCTGAGCCCCATCCTGAGGCCTGGTGAGATGTATCTGTGCTTGAGTATGTAGGGTTCTACTTAACTTGTGTGGTGGTGGGAATAGGATTTGTATATATAAAGTGGTTCGGGCATTTCTTGCCGATACGGGAGGTGTACAAGGAGTTTTCTGTCCTTTGTGACGATGTGGGGGGGGTGGGAGTAATATACTCTTTGGGGGGGGGATTGCTAGTTATTTGTGCTGCAGTGTTGTTGCTAAGCTTGTTTGTTGTGTTAGAGGTTGTTCGAGGAATGAGTCGGGGGACATTGCGGGCTGTTTAGATTATAACTATTAATACTGAGAGTGCAAGAGTGACCACGAAGGTGGTAAGGTAGGCTTTGATTATACCCTGCTGCGTGTCGCTGGTCAGGGTTGATATTTTCAATTGAAGGGTTGATAATCCTTTAGGGCCTGAGGCTTCCATTCATGTTTGGTCGGCTAGTTGGTTGGCTAGAGTTTGTCCTATAATAAGGCTCAGTTTGGGGATTAGCCGATGAACGGTTGTGGGAAAATATCCTAGGGTATTAGAGAAATTATGAAGCTTAATAGTGGGGGTGGTTTTTAGTTGTTTTGAGGTTAGGTTGGCCAGTTCTAGTGCTGTCACTAGTCCGGCAATTGTAACGATTAAGGCAGCGAGCTTGAGAGCGGGGGGTATGGTTATCACGGGGGTGTTAAAAGGAAGAATATTAGAGGTCAAAATCAGGCCAGCAACAATGCTTCCTCAAGCAAGTCGTTTAATAGGGTTAATAACTTGTGGGTCGTTTTCATTAATTGGTGAGAGGGGTAAGAATCGGGGGGTTCCCATAGAGACGAAAAAAATAACTCGCAGGCTGTATGCAGCTGTAAATGAAGTTGCAATTAGTGTCAGGATAAGGGCTCAGGCGTTTAGGTATGAGGTGTTTAGGGCCTCAATAATTGCATCTTTAGAGAAGAATCCAGCTAGGAAGGGTGTTCCTGTAAGGGCAAGGCTTCCGATTGTAGTGCATGTAGATGTAAATGGGGCCAGGTTGTGGAGTCCCCCTATTTTTCGAATATCTTGTTCGTCATTAAGGCTGTGAATAATAGACCCGGAACATAAAAAGAGCATTGCCTTGAAGAATGCGTGAGTGCAAATATGTAAAAAAGCTAGCTGTGGTTGATTTAAGCCGATTGTTACTATCATTAAGCCCAGTTGACTTGATGTAGAGAAAGCTACGATTTTTTTGATGTCGTTTTGGGTTAAAGCACACGTGGCTGTAAATAAGGTGGTTAATGCTCCTAAGCAGAGGCAAATTGTCAGGCAGGTTTGATTGGTGGCCATGAAGGGGTGGAGGCGGATTAATAAAAAAATCCCTGCTACAACCATTGTGCTTGAGTGGAGTAGGGCGGAGACAGGCGTGGGGCCTTCCATGGCGGAGGGAAGCCAGGGATGAAGCCCGAATTGGGCGGACTTCCCTGTGGCAGCAATAATTAGTCCTAGGGCAGGGAGTGTGTTTTCAAGGCCCTGAGAGAGGGAAAAGATTTGTTGAATTTCTCATGAATTAATTTTAGTGGCGAACCAGGCTATGGCCATAATTAGGCCAATATCGCCTACTCGATTATAAATTACGGCTTGGAGTGCTGCAGTGTTTGCATCTGTTCGTCCGTATCATCAGCCAATAAGAAGAAAAGATATAATACCTACTCCTTCTCAGCCAATAAATAATTGGAATATGTTGTTGGCTGTTACCAAGATGATCATGGCAATTAAAAATGTGAGCAGATACTTAAAAAATCGGTTTATGTTGGGGTCTTCGTGCATATATCATGCGGCGAATTCTAGGATTGATCATGTTACATAGAGGGCAATAGGGGTGAAGATAATAGAATAAAAATCGAATTTTAGGCTGACGTTTACATTAAATGTTGATGTATTCATTCAGTGAAAACTTGTAACGACCAGCTCAAGTCCTTGGTCGAGAAAAACAAATAGTGGGAGGAGACTAATAAAGAATGCAGTCTTTACTGCAGTCTTTACGTAGGATGTGGCCCAGTCTTTGTTATGGGGGAGGGGGTTAATTGTTGTTATAAGAGGGTAGGCTAGTAAGGTAAAGATTAGAACTAGTGATGAGGTTAAGACGAGGGGAGCTTGCATAGCTGCTGCTTGGATTTGCACCAAGAGTTTTTGGTTCCTAAGACCAGCGGATCACTATTATCCTTCAGGAGCCGAGTGAGCCACAGATTTTAACTGTGGGGGAAGGGATTAGCAGTCTCTTGTGCCGCAGGCCTCTCTCAGGCGGGCGAGGGGAGTTTAACCCCTTTTTCTGGAATCACAATCCAGCGTTTTGATAAAACTACACCTGCAATAAAATCAGCCTCACATTAACTCCGGCTTAATCGTTAAGAGGACAATGGGTACTAGGTGGAGTACAATTAAAAGGTGTTCACGGGTATGATAGGGGGGGAGGGCAGTAATGTGAGTAGGAGTTTGGCCTCGTTGGGTTATTAGAAATATATAAAGAGAGTAGCTTGCGGTAATTAATGTGCCTAGTCCAGTGAGGATAATTGTTCAGGGCGATCAGTTGAACATGGTGGTAATAATTTTTATTTCTCCTATTAGGTTAGGAAGAGGAGGAAGAGCCAGGTTAGCTAAGTTGCTAATAAACCATCAGGTTGTTGTTAGTGGGAAAAGCGTTTGCATGCCCCGTGCAAGGGCCATGGTTCGACTATGAGTCCGTTCGTAACTTGTGTTTGCTAGGCAGAAAAGGGCAGAGGAGGTCAGTCCATGTGCAATTATTAAAATAATTGCACCTGTTATACCTCAAGGGGTTTGGGTAAGGATTCCGCTTGCAACTAGGCCCATATGGCTAACAGAAGAATAAGCAATGAGAGACTTCAAATCTGTTTGTCGTAAGCAGATTGTGCCAGTTATTACAATTCCCCAGAGGGCTAAGACAATAAACGGGTATGCTATTTCTTTAGTAAGAGGATCTAGAATCGGTGTTATGCGAATTATTCCATAGCCTCCAAGCTTTAGTAAAACTGCAGCTAGGACCATTGATCCGGCGATAGGTGCTTCTACGTGGGCTTTAGGTAGTCAAAGGTGGACGCCGTAAAGGGGTATTTTAACTAAGAATGCCAATAAGCAGGCGGCCCATCATAGCTTGTCTGCTCAGCAGAGAAGGTCAAAGGGCTTGCTAAAGGTCAGCGTGATTATTGATAGGCTTCCTGCGGAAGCTTGAAGGGCTAGTAGGGCAACTAGAAGAGGAAGAGACCCTGCTAAAGTATAAAAAAGGAAATATGTGCCTGCGTTCAGACGTTCCGCTTGGTTTCCCCACCGAGTGATAATAATTAGGGTTGGTACTAATGTGGCTTCAAATATGATGTAGAATATAATTACCTCGGTTGCTCCAAAGGCCAGAATTAGGAATGCTTGAAGTGAAGTTAGAAGAGTAATATATAGTCGTTGTCGGGACACAGGTTCGGTCCGGGTGTGGTTCTGGCTGGCTAAGATTATTAGAGGGAGAAGTCAGCACGTTAAAACTAGCAGAGGAGACGATAACGGATCGATCCCTATGTAGCTATTAGAAGCAGATCATGCTGTTTCAGACGGTCAGTTTAATCAGCTGAAGCTAAGAAGGGCAATGATAAGGCTGTGGGATACTGTGGCGGTTCAAAGTCATTTTTTAGGGGTTAACCAGATTGTGGGAAGTAGTATTAATGTTGGAATAAATACTTTTAACATTGTAATAGGTTAAGGTTCTGGAGGCGGTCTGTCCCGTGGGTTCGGGCTGTGGCTACTAGGAGGGCTAGTCCTGCACTTGCTTCACAGGCTGAAAAAGCGAGGAGCATTATAGGTGCCGGTGTAAAATTTATCGTGCCAGTATGGAGGGATCAGATTGATAGGGCTATAAATAGTGATAATATTATTCCTTCTAAACATAAAAGGGCAGATAATAGGTGTGTTCGGTGGAATGCTACTCCTATAAGCCCTAAAATAAATGCTGTGGTAAAACTAAATTGTGTTGGGCTCATAAGAGGGTTATGGATTTTCACCATAATTTTCTAAGCCGAAATCAGAAGTCTTTATTGGACTAACGCTCTATTCGGCTCACTCTAGGCCTCCTTGAAGTCATTCATAAATCAAGCCTAAGGTGAGTAACCCAACAACAGTAAAAGTTCAAATAAGGGTTGCTTTTGGGTCAAGGAGCTGAGTTCCTCAGGGGAGGGGAAGAAGAAGTGCAATTTCTAGGTCAAATAATAGAAATAAAATGGCGACTAAGAAAAATCGCAGAGAGAAGGGCAGGCGAGCAGATCCAAGGGGATCAAAGCCACATTCATACGGGGAAAGCTTTTCTGCATCAGGGCTCATCTGGGGGAGCCAGAAGGAGACTGCCATAAGCAATAACGAGAGGAGGGTTGTAATCATAAGCACTGTTGTGATTAGGTTCATTACCTTTCCTTAGGTTTTAACTAAGATTAAGTGGTTGGAAGCCACTCGTATTGTCTTTTATACTAGAAAGATTATGATCCTCATCAATAGATAGAGACGTACAAGAATAGTCACACTACGTCAACGAAGTGTCAGTATCAGGCGGCGGCTTCGAAGCCAAAGTGATGGTTTGATGTAAAGTGATAAAGGATTTGTCGTAGGAGGCAGACGGCTAAGAAAGTTGATCCGATGATAACATGTAACCCGTGGAATCCCGTTGCAACAAAGAATGTAGATCCATAAACTCCATCCGCAATGGTAAAGGGAGCTTCATAATATTCTATTCCCTGAAGGAAGGTAAAATAAAAACCTAAGAGGATAGTAAGGGAAAGAGATTGAATGGCCTGCTTTCGTTCACCCTCTATTAGGCTGTGGTGTGCTCATGTTACGGTAACTCCTGAGGCTAGAAGGACTGCCGTATTAAGTAAGGGGACTTCAAAGGGGTCGAGGGTAGTAATCCCTGTGGGGGGTCAGCAGCCTCCTAATTCAGGCGTTGGGGCTAAGCTGGAGTGGTAAAAGGCTCAGAAAAATCCTGCAAAGAAGAAGACTTCAGATGTAATAAAGAGAATTATTCCATAGCGAAGGCCTTTTTGAACGGGGGGTGTGTGGTGACCCTGAAATGTCCCTTCTCGGATGATGTCTCGTCATCATTGAAATATTGTTAAGATTGTCAGGATAAAGCCTAAAGTGGCTAGAGTAGTTGAGTGGAAGTGGAATCAGATTGCGGTGCCGGACGTCAGTAGTAGGGCGCCGACTGCGCCGGTAAGAGGTCAGGGGCTTGGGTCAACTATATGAAACGCGTGTGCTTGGTGGGCCATTAGACGTTTTCTTGTAAATAAAGGCTGAGTAGCAGAACGAATACGTATGCTTGAATTATTGCAACAGCAACTTCCAGGAGGGTGAGTAAGAAGAGCACAGAAGCTGTTAAAATAGCAACAACTGGTATTATAGGAAGAAGAACAAATGCTGCTGTTGCAATAAGCTGAATAAGAAGATGCCCTGCGGTTAGGTTGGCGGTTAGTCGGACCCCTAATGCTAGGGGTCGAATAAATAAGCTAATGGTTTCGATGATAATCAAGATTGGGATTAGGGGGGTAGGAGTGCCTTCGGGGAGAAGGTGTCCTAAGGCCGCGGTGGGTTGGTTTCGCATACCAATAATCACAGTGGCTAATCATAAGGGAACAGCGAAAGCCATATTAAGGGAGAGTTGGGTAGTAGGCGTAAATGTATAGGGTAATAACCCTAATATGTTAAGTGTAATAAGAAAAATTAACAAGGATGCTAACAAGACTGCTCATTTATGTCCCCCTTGGTTAATGGGTAAAAAAATTTGTTGGGTTAGGCGATTAATAAATCATGCTTGAAGGGTAAGTAGGCGGTTTCCGATTCACCGTGATGTTGGGGTAGGGTAAAGAATTCATGGAAGAATAATGGCTAGGGCAATTAAAGGAATGCCCAGGTAGGTAGGACTGGCAAACTGGTCAAAGAAGCTTAGTATCATGGTCAGTTTCAAGATTCAGCTTTAGGTTTTTCAGCCCCTATAACTGAAGGCTCATTAGGGAACTCATGGGCCATAATTTTTGGTGGAAGAACAATAAGAAATGTAATTCATGAAAGTATCAAGATTATAAATCAAGGGGCGGGGTTTAGTTGAGGCATATCACTAGAGGTGGGGCGGAGTCACCAAATTCCAGCTTAAAAGGCTGGCGCTAGACCTTTTAGCTTCCTAGTGAGGCGTCTTCAATTATAAGTGATGATCAGTTTTCGAAGTGTTCCAGGGGGACGGCTTCTACCACAATTGGCATAAAGCTGTGGTTTGCTCCGCAGATTTCAGAGCACTGTCCATAAAACAGTCCGGGGCGAGAGGTAATAAAGGCGGTTTGATTTAGGCGTCCTGGTACTGCATCCATTTTTACGCCAAGGGCAGGGACTGCTCAGGAGTGAAGAACGTCTTCGGCTGTTACAAGGACCCGAACTGGGGATTCTATAGGAACAACTATTCGGTGATCTGTCTCTAGAAGACGGAAGTGTCCGGGGGCAAGGTCTTGTGTGGGAATTATATAAGAATCAAAGCCTAGGTCTTCATAATCCGTATATTCATAACTTCAGTATCATTGATGGCCTACAGCTTTAATAGTCAAATGTGGGTCATTAATTTCATCTATAAGATACAAAATTCGTAAAGAAGGGAGTGCGATTATAATAAGAATTACAGCAGGAAGAATTGTTCAAACAATCTCAATTTCTTGAGAGTCAAGAATATATTTATTTGTCAGTTTAATAGAAACTATTGCCACGATTACATATAGGACTAGAGTGCTAATCAAAAATACAATTATAAGTGCGTGGTCGTGGAAGTGAATTAGCTCTTCTATAACAGGGGAGGCCGCGTCTTGCAATCCTAGTTGTGAGGGATGTGCCATTAAGCTCTAATAAAGCGCGTGGGGGTTTCACCCACAATTTTGCCTTGACAAGGCAAGGTAATATTTTACTAGCGCCTCGAATTAAGAAAGTGTCAGAGTGGTAATGTGGTTGGCTTGAAACCATCCTACGGGGGTTCGATTCCCTCCTTTCTCGCTATTTTGCTTGTACAAAAGCTGGTTCTTCAAAGGTGTGATAAGGAGGAGGGCATCCGTGGAGTCATTCCACATTAGTAATTGTGAGCTCGACTGATGCTACCTCTCGTTTGGCAGCAAATGCTTCCCAAATAATAAAAAGAAACATAATTACGGCCACAAGTGAAATTAGAGAGCCAATTGAAGAGACAGTATTTCAAAGGGTATAAGCATCTGGATAATCGGAGTACCGCCGAGGCATTCCTGCTAGTCCTAGGAAGTGTTGGGGGAAGAAGGTTAAATTTACTCCTACAAATATTACTCCGAAGTGGATTTTTGTTCAAGTGCTATGAAGGGTATAACCTGTAAACAGAGGAAATCAGTGGACAAATGCTGCTACAATGGCAAACACGGCCCCTATAGAAAGAACATAGTGGAAGTGTGCTACTACGTAGTATGTGTCGTGAAGCACAATGTCGAGTGATGAGTTTGCTAAAACAATACCTGTTAGGCCCCCTACTGTAAATAAGAAAATGAATCCAAGGGCCCAGAGTATTGGGGTTTCTCATTTAATTGCTCCTCCGTGCAGGGTAGCAAGTCAGCTAAAGACTTTAACACCCGTAGGAATGGCAATAATTATTGTCGCAGAGGTGAAGTATGCTCGAGTGTCAACATCCATTCCAACTGTAAATATATGGTGGGCCCACACAATAAACCCTAACAGTCCGATGGCCATTATGGCCCACACCATGCCTATATAGCCGAATGGTTCTTTCTTGCCTGCATAGTAGGCTACAATATGGGAGATGATACCAAACCCTGGTAAAATTAAGATATACACTTCTGGATGGCCAAAAAACCAGAATAGATGCTGATATAAGATTGGGTCTCCCCCTCCTGCGGGATCAAAAAAAGTAGTATTGAGATTCCGATCGGTGAGAAGTATTGTAATTCCAGCAGCCAGAACTGGAAGAGAAAGGAGTAAAAGTACTGCTGTAATTAATACAGCTCAGACGAACAGAGGTGTTTGATATTGAGAAATAGCAGGTGGTTTCATGTTAATAATTGTGGTAATAAAATTAATAGCCCCCAAGATAGACGAGATCCCTGCCAGGTGAAGTGAAAAAATAGTGAGGTCAACTGATGCTCCTGCATGGGCTAGGTTGCCCGCCAAAGGGGGGTAAACTGTTCACCCGGTCCCTGCTCCAGCCTCAACGCCTGAGGAGGCGAGAAGAAGAAGAAAAGAGGGGGGTAGGAGCCAAAAGCTTATGTTGTTCATACGTGGAAATGCCATGTCAGGCGCTCCTAGTATAAGAGGTACTAACCAGTTTCCAAACCCGCCAATCAGAATAGGCATCACTATAAAGAAAATCATAACGAATGCATGGGCAGTAACGATTACGTTATAAATCTGGTCATCCCCTAGAAGTGCGCCAGGCTGGCTTAGTTCTGCCCGGATAAGAAGGCTGAGTGCTGTTCCCACTATTCCTGCTCAGGCACCAAAAATTAAATAGAGGGTGCCAATGTCTTTGTGATTTGTTGAGAAAAATCAACGTGTAATTGCCACAGGTAGGTTGGCCGAGCGTTTAGGTGGCGGATTGTAGCTCCGCTAACAGAGGTTCAAGTCCTCTTCCTACCAGAGCTCTGTGGTGAAGTTCATATCGGGTTGCAATTCCGAAGACGCGGGTTAATCGCCCGCCGGGGCTTTCCCCGCCTTTCCCTGAGGCGGCGGGGAAAGTAGGCGGATGCTCGTTGGTTAGAGCGCTTAGCTGTTAACTAAGAGTTTGTAGGATCGAGGCCTTCCCGCCTAGAAAGGCTTTAGCTTAATTAAAGTGTCTGAGTTGCATTCAGAAGATGTGGGATAAAGTCCTGCAAGCCTTACAGAGACTAGGAGATTTTCACTCCTGCTCCAAGCTTTGAAGGCTTGTGGTCTATATGCTATCCTAAGTCTCTAAATTAAAAGCGTAGAGATAGTGGGGGTAATAGGGAGGAGGCAAGTGGCTAAGACTACTATAAGGGAGAGGGCAAAAGTAGGTTGCTTAGTCTGGATTCGTCAGGGGGTTGTCGCGGTCGTAGTTTGAGGGGAGAGGGTTAGGGCAACAGCATATGTGAGGCGAAGGTAGAAGTATAAGCTTAATAATGCAGTAAGGGCAATAATGGTGGCGGTGGCGGCGAGTCCTTGGCTAGCTAATTCTTGAATAATAAGTCACTTGGGTATAAAGCCGGTTAGAGGGGGGAGACCCCCTAGTGATAAGAGAATTAAACATGTAAGAGCTGCTAGTGCGGGGGTTTTAGTTCAAGTTGAAGCTAGTGTAATGGTTTTAGTAGAGTTAATATTATTTAATGTAAGGAAGGCCGCGGATGTTATAACAATATATGTAGCAAGTGCGAGAAGGGTTATTTTGGGTGCTATTTGAGAAACAAGAATTATCCAACCCAGGTGGGCAATCGAAGAGTAGGCTAGAATCTTGCGGAGCTGGGTTTGGTTAAGTCCGCCTCAGCCGCCTACGAGTGTAGAGCAGAGGGCTAGGGATGTAAGAAGTGGGGGGTATGCACTTTCTGCTGTTTGCATAATAAGGGCCAAGGGGGCTAATTTTTGTCAAGTTGAAAGAAGGAGGCCGGTGGTAAGAGTAATGCCTTGAAGGACTTCTGGTAGTCAAAGGTGTAGAGGGGCAAGGCCTACTTTCAGGGCGAGGGCTGTAATTATAATAGAGGAAATAATGGGGTGTTGCGTTTGGTTAATGTCTCAGAGTCCAAAGATCCAAGCGTTACAGGTTGCAGCGAATAGAACTATAGCTGCAGCAGTGGCCTGAATAAGAAAGTATTTTGTTGTGGCTTCAACGGCACGGGGGTGGTGTTTTTGGGCTATGAGTGGAATAATAGCTAGGGTATTAATTTCTAGCCCTATTCAGGCTAGCAATCAGTGTGAGCTCATAAATGTTAGGGTGGTTCCTAGGCCTAGGCTAATGAGTAGGATGGCGAGCACAAGGGGGTTCATTAGTACGGGAAGGATTTTAACCAACATTTTTGGGGTATGGGCCCAAAAGCTTATTTAGCTGACCTTACTAGAAAGTGGTGTAGAGGGAGCACTTGAAGTTTTGATCTTCAGGGGAGGGGTTCAATTCCCCTTTTTCTAAGGAGCTGAGGGGAGTTTAACCCCCGTGGTTCACTCTATCAAAGTGTCCCTTAGGCGTTCAGGCACAGTTCCAACTATAGTTGAGGGGGGAGTCCCGCGGTGGCTAAGGGGACAGCTGTATGTCATATGATGAGGGCTAATGTGAGGGGGAGAAAGTTTTTTCAGACGAGGTGCATAAGTTGGTCATAGCGAAATCGGGGGTAGGAGGCTCGCACTCACAAGAATATAGCCGACAGCAGGGCAGCTTTAATTATAATATTTATAGTGGTTAGCTGGGGTATAAGAGGGAGATTAGTGGCTCCAATAAATAGGATTGCTGAGAGTGTATTTATAAATAAGATGTTTGCATATTCGGCTAAAAAAAATAACGCGAAGGGGCCGCCAGCGTACTCGACGTTAAACCCAGAGACTAGTTCAGATTCCCCCTCTGTGAGGTCAAAAGGTGCTCGATTGGTTTCGGCTAAGGTGGAAACGTATCATATCGCTGCCAAAGGTCATGCAGGGGCAATAAGTCAGATGCTTTCTTGGGCTGCACTAAACATGGTGAGTGAGAACCCCCCTGTAAAAACAATTGTGGAGAGGAGAATCAGTCCCAATGCTACCTCGTAGGAAATGGTTTGGGCAACTGCTCGGAGTGCACCAATTAGTGCGTATTTCGAATTAGAGGCTCAGCCCGACCCTAAAATTGAATACACAGCTAGGCTGGATAATGCGAGGATAAATAGTATGCTGAGGTTAAGATCCGTAACTGCTTCTGGTATGGGAAGGGGGGCTCACAGGGTCAAGGCTAGTGTAAGTGCAAGGGTAGGGGCTGCTACGAAGAGAAAGGGGGAGGAGGTTGAGGGGCGAACGGGCTCCTTAATAAAAAGTTTGATCCCATCAGCAATGGGTTGGAGTAATCCATAAGGTCCCACTACGTTAGGTCCCTTTCGCAGTTGTATATATCCTAACACTTTTCGTTCAACCAATGTAAAAAATGCTACTGCAAGTAAAACAGGCACAATGTAAGCTAAGGGGTTAATGATGTGGATTATAATTATGCTTAACATAGTTAGGGGGAGGATTTGAACCTCCGGTAGGAAAGGCTTAGGCTTTCTGCATTTACCAGGCTCTGCCACCCTAACATAAATTAATGTTGCTCTTTTCTTGAGCTATTAGATGGTCCGTCCTTGCCTGTTTTAGTTTTCTTCAGCAGGTGGATGAGGGGCTTAATCATAGCATGGGCCCCACCTACCCCGGTCCTTTCGTACTAGGGGTGATAACTTTACAGATAGAAACCGACCTGGATTACTCCGGTCTGAACTCAGATCACGTAGGATTTTAATCGTTGAACAAACGAACCCTTAATAGCGGTTGCACCATTAGGATATCCTGATCCAACATCGAGGTCGTAAACCCTCTCGTCGATAGGGACTCTGGGAGGGGATTGCGCTGTTATCCCTAGGGTAACTTAGTTCGTTAATCGGCTTTGTGCCGGATCATATAGTCAAAAGTTTTGCGGCTTTGAGTTGTCACTCTTGGTTTTAGAAAATATTCCCATCTTCTTGGGAGCTAGCTTTTCTCCCATGGTCGCCCCAACCTAAGATCACGTTACCATGGCTATCTAAGTTGGAACTCCGTGGGGGAGGTGCTTTTAATAGTTGGCTAGTGTCTAAAGCTCCATAGGGTCTTCTCGTCTTGTATAAAAATGTCCGCTTCTGCACGGACAGATCAGTTTCACTGACCAGAAAAAAGAGACAGCTAAACCCTCGTTATACCATTCATACAGGCCCCCATTTAAGGGGCAATTGATTGCGCTACCTTCGCACGGTTAGGATACCGCGGCCGTTAAACATAGTGTCACAGGGCAGGTGGGACCTCTTATACTAATTATGCAAGAGGCGATGTTTTTGGTAAACAGGCGGGGTTTGAGTTTGCCGAGTTCCTTTTTTTCCTTTAAGTCTTTCCCTAGATTAGCACTCCTGTGTGGGGGTAACGATAAAAACATATAAAATTTTCTTGGCTTAAAGCGGCGATGATATATTGCCCTCTTTTTTTGGGTTCGTTAAGCATCGATGGTTGGTCCAATTCGACTTACATTTGTGCAGGGAGAAGTTCATTCTTCTTGTTACTTGTTTCAGCATAATCTCTTCCATGGGGGCATGGGAGGGCTCAATGAGTAAAAGGGATATAAGGTGAAAATATAAAATAATAGGCTTTTATCTAGACCGGAGCTTTAACGCTTTCTGTTTGGATGGCTGCTTTTAGGCCCACCAAGACCTAGAGCCTTAAATTAAAACATTCTTTAGTCTCCTGTTAAGGTTGTGTCCTTTATCAGGGGAGCTGTACCTCCTCTGATTAACTTCCGCGTAAAGCTCATAGTCTTTGCTGAGTGGGACTTTTTTGAGTCGGGCTTGGCGGAGCTGAACTTTTATTCATTTATTGAGCAACCAGCTATGACTTGGCTCGATAGGTTTATTGCCTCTACTCGGAGATCTTCCCACTCTTTTGCCACAGAGACGGGTTAGTCCATTAATGACTGTCTCGGAGTAGCTCGTCAAGTTTCGGGGTTATAAACTAGAGGGCTCTTTGCTTATATGTACTGGCTGAATCATGATGCAAAAGGTACGAGGGTTAATCTCTGCTTTGCTATGCTTTAATGGGTTATTTCAGTTCTTTTTCAGCGTTCCCTTGCGGTACTTTATCTATGGCTTCGTTGTCCTTTTCTGTCGCCCATACTGGGGGGGTCAAATGGTTTGGTAAAAAAATTAAGTTTGCTGATTAAGAATAATAAAACTGTTAATTTTATCAAAAGTTGTTGAGCTAGCTTTGCGGCTTAGGACGGCCCAATTTGCATGGGCGTGGGCTCAGTGTAAGGGAGTTGCCTAACTATCTCGGCCACGTCCTAGTTATTCCAAGTGCACCTTCCGGTACACTTACCATGTTACGACTTGCCTCCCCTAATACCTTATTATGGTGTTATTTACTAATAATTAATTTGATTGTTGGGGAGAGTGACGGGCGGTGTGTGCGCGCCTCAGAGCCGGCTTCAGGGGGGCACTCTACTCCCGCCTTACTGCTAAATCCACCTTTAAGTGGCCGTTTCAGGCGACTTTTCGTGGGTGGCCTGGGTCAGGCAATGTAGCCCATTTCTTCCCACTCCGTGTGCTACACCTCGACCTGACGTTCTGAAATGTCTTCATTTCGCTTACTTTTCCTTCACAGGGTAAGCTGGCGACGGTGGTATATAGGCGGAAAGGGCAAGGAGTGGTGAGGTTGAACGGGGATTATCGGTTCTAGAACAGGCTCCTCTAGGGGGGTCTGAGGCACCGCCAAGTCCTTTGGGTTTTAAGCTGGTGCTTGTAGTTCCCTGGCGGATGAGTGTTGTAAAAAACATCTGAGTTTACGGCTAGGCATAGTGGGGTATCTAATCCCAGTTTGTGTCCTGGCTATCGTGGGTTCTGGCTGACAATAATAAAACTACCTTCGTAAGAGAAATTAATACCCCTGGATGCGTATAACAGTTGAAGGGGCTTTCAATTTTAGTAAAAGAGGGTCCCATAACCACCCTTTACGCCGTGTTCATCAACTAGGGTCCCTCGTATAACCGCGGTGGCTGGCACGAGTTTTACCGGCCCTTGTTAACCTTGACTAAGTCAAGCTTTCACTTATGGCTTAATGTTTATCACTGCTGAATTCCCTTAGGGGTGTGGCTAAGCAAGGCGTCTTGGGCAAAGGTTTGTGCCTGATGCCTGCTCCCTATTTCCGGGTGGGAAGTTGGGGGCATCCTCACGGGGCTGCGGAGACTTGCATGTGTAATTTAGGTTAAAGTTGATAGTAAGGCTAGGACCAAACCTTTATGCCCGCGGAACTTTTTAGGGTTCGTCCTAGCATCTTCAGTGCTATGCTTTAGTTTAAGCTACGTGAGC